ATTCAAGTCATAATCTATATGGGATTTCCAAAGTTATTAATAGAGGGTAAGCCTCGAAGAATCGAAGAATTACAGACGAATATGCAAAAAAAACTGAATTGTGTGAACCGAAAACTCAATATAGCTATTACAAGAATTGCAAACGCTTATAGAAACCCTAATATTCTTGCAGAATTTATAGCTGGACAATTAAAGAATAGAGTTTCGTTTCGTAAAGCAATGAAAAAAGCTATTGAATTAACTGAACAGGCGGGTACAAAAGGAGTTCAAGTACAAATTGCGGGACGTATCGACGGAAAAGAAATTGCACGTGTCGAATGGATCAGAGAAGGTAGGGTTCCTCTACAAACCATTCGAGCTAAAATAGATTATTGTTCCTATACAGTTCGAACTATTTATGGAGTATTAGGGATAAAAGTTTGGATATTTCTAAACAAAGAATAATAAAAAACTTTTTTTTATCTTTAACGTTCCATGTTTTGATAAAAGTTTTGATAAAACAAAAAATTACAAATTATTACATTCTTATTCCAAAACAAAAAATGATAAATTTTATAAGATTGAATTGAATAAAAAAATTCAATTAATCATTTGATATTGATATAATTGCTATGCTTAGTGTGCGACTCGTTGGTTTTTTTTAGAGTGGTTCAAATTCAACAAAAAAATAAACCGACTGGTAGTATGAATTGAATTAATTAATAAAGAACTAATAACCAACTCATCGCTTCGCATTATCTGGATCTAAATAACTAGTCAAAATAGAAAATCTAAATAAAGATATGATATATTGGTGATCTAATTATATTATAACAACTGAAATATTGCATAAAAAAGAAAGAAAAACGAATCTAATTTTGAGTTGTAAAGCAATAAGAATATACGGATAAATGAAGGGGTGAAAGAAAGAGAGAAAAAAGAATATCAATGATATAGAATTCTAATATGTAAGGTTCTATGGGTCATCTCATAAAAGGTAGTGTAATAAAGCATCAATATTAATTCATCCATATATAGATGAATATATTCCTAGAACAAAGAAATCAAGAGCCCCGAGTCAATAAAAACTGAGAAGGTTGATTCAAGAAAAAGGAAAATGTTATTTAAATAAAATCTTATTAGAGAGGCTCCATTGTAGAATTCAGACCTAACCATTAATCGAGAAGCGATGGGAACGACGGAACCTGCGAATACCTAAGATTTTTTTGATTAATATTAAAAACAAATCTTAATGATTCATTAGGTGGGATGGCGGAACGAACCAAGAAGCAATCCATTTTTTTTTTTATTTGAGGAGTTGTAGGCTAACCCTACATTACATCTGAATTTGATAATGAAAGAGTAAATATTCGCCCGCGAAAATTTGGATTTTATTGAATTTTTTAATTTTTGCCAATCCGATAGGATAAAAAAAAATAAATAAAGATTCGTTAGAACCTTATAACAAAACAACATTATCTAGTTATATACGGATAGCAAAAATTGTCTATAAAAATTGTCTATTAAGAATACATATATAGTTATATATATATCTATAATCTATAATTTAGTTCTATATAAACAAGATATAGAAATTTCCAATAGACCGATAGATTCTATGAAATCTCAAAAAAATCTCGCGATTCTATTATTTTATTCATTAATATTCATTAAATTTAAACATATGTATATTAAACATATGTATCTTATTGTATATTATTTTATCGGTTAAATCATTTATTTGAATTGAATTTTGAATCGCTTCATTCGTGAGGAGCCGTATGAGGTGAAAATCTCATGTACGGTTCTGTAATAGAGATGGAATTGAGAAACAACCATCAACTATAACCCCAAAAGAACCAGATTCCGTAAACAACATAGAGGAAGAATGAAGGGAATAGCCTATCGAGGTAATCATATTTGCTTCGGAAGATATGCTCTTCAGGCACTTGAGCCCGCTTGGATCACATCTAGACAAATAGAAGCGGGGCGGCGGGCAATGTCACGAAATGTCCGCCGGGGTGGACAAATATGGGTACGCATATTTCCAGACAAACCAGTTACAGTAAGACCCACCGAAACGCGTATGGGTTCGGGAAAGGGATCTCCCGAATATTGGGTAGCTGTCGTCAAACCCGGCAAAATACTTTATGAAATGGGCGGGGTCGCAGAGAATATAGCCAGAAAGGCTATTTCAATAGCAGCATCAAAAATGCCTATACGAACTCAATTCATTATTTCAGGATAATAATTAGAACCCAAGGAAAGAGGTCTTTTAGGATGAAAAAAATGCAATTGTAGGTTTCTTTTTTTTTTTTTGAACACAGAATATTTTTTTTACTTCAATCTTTGGACTGAAAGAAAAAAAAAATGATATGATTCAACCTCAAACCCATTTGAATGTAGCCGATAACAGCGGAGCCCGCGAATTGATGTGTATTCGAATCATAGGAGCTAGTAATCGACGATATGCTTATATTGGTGACATTGTTGTTGCTGTAATCAAGGAGGCAGTACCAAATACGCCTTTAGAAAGATCAGAAGTGATCAGAGCTGTAATTGTACGTACTTGTAAAGAACTCAAACGTAGCAACGGTATAATAATACAGTATGATGATAATGCTGCGGTTGTCATTGATCAAGAAGGAAATCCAAAAGGAACTCGAATTTTTTGCGCAATCGCCCGGGAATTGAGACAGTTAAATTTCACTAAAATAGTTTCATTAGCACCCGAGGTATTATAAGACGAGACCGTTATATAGATATATTATTTGTGAATGAAATAGATTAATTAATAGATTCTATCTGACACATATACCTTTGTAGTAATGTAGTAATTATTATATATATATTTCATATTAATATTTCATAACCTAAATAAAATAAATAATAATAGATACATAGAAATAGAAAAAAAGAAAAAGGAGCATGTTGATTATATTGAAAGTAAGGGACAACAATCATTTTCGTTTATCATGAGTAAGGACACCATCGCTGACATAATAACCTCTATACGAAATGCTAATATGAATAGAAAAGGAACGGTTCAAATACCATTTACTAACATCACCGAAAACATTGTGAAAATACTTCTACGAGAGGGTTTTGTTGAAAACGTCAGAAAACATAGGGAAAGCGACAAACATTTTTTAGTTTTAACCCTACGGTATACAAGAAATAGGAAAGGATCATATAAAACTTTTTTAAATTTAAAACGGATCAGTACACCCGGTCTACGAATATATTCTAATTATCAACGAATCCCTAGAATTTTAGGAGGGATGGGGATTGTAATTCTCTCTACTTCTAGAGGTATAATGACAGATCGAGAGGCTCGATTAGAAAGAATCGGCGGAGAAGTTTTATGTTATATATGGTAATCTTTCTGATATCCGAATTATATGAGAAACTTCTATCCATTTTTGTTAAAAAAAAGAGAGAAATCACAGGTTTCTAATATCACTCCTCATACATTAGTGAATACGTGAAGAGGTTTTAACTGGAATAGGAATAAAAGAAAGAAAAAAGAAAAAGGATTCATGAGGATTTAATTACTGAATCACTTCCCAAGGGTATGTTCCAGATTCTTTTATATAATGAAAATATGATTCTAGGCTATGTTTCCGAAAAGATTCGACGTACTCTTATTTTCTATCTATACGACTGGAAAATAAAAAATGAAAGTATAAGTCATTTAATTTAATTAGACTATTTTTCAACTTCAACATTCTTTTTTTGGGGGAGGTAGAATTAAATGTAAGGAAAACTTATTTTCTTCCAATAAATAGATTCGGGATTTAGTTAAGGAATGACAAATATGAAAATCGGGGCCTCTGTTCGTAAAATTTGTGAAAAATGTCGATTGATCCGTAGGAGAGGGCGAATTATAGTAATTTGTTCCAATCCAAGACATAAACAAAGACAGGGATAATATTTCCACAAAGGAAAGGAGGTTTTTCTATTTTTAGGGATCGGATGCACAAATCAAATAAATTTATATAAAAAAAAATCTTATTAATATTAAATGAAATAGTAAACCAAAAAAAGTAGAAAATGGATAATCTATACATAATCTATATTCTATTACAACTATATTAAACTACAACTATATTAAACAACTATATTAATATTCTATAATTATAAATATTTAATATTATTGATATTTCCATTTTGAAATTTTATTTCAAAAATGAGTATTCTATATATAGAAAAATAGAATATTAATTCTAGTTAGAAAATAGTAAAGGTTAGAAAATAGTAAAGGATCCTTTTTTGACATGAAATGGATATATCCATATATCTCAGACTTATATTTATGAAATAATCAAATATGGCAAAACCTATATCAAAAATGGGTTCGCGTAAAAATGGACGTATTGGTTCGCGTAAGCATGCTCGTAAAATACCAAAGGGAATTATTCATGTTCAAGCTAGTTTCAACAATACCATTGTTACTGTTACAGATGTACGGGGTCGGGTGATTTCTTGGTCCTCCGCCGGTAGTTGTGGATTCAAGGGTACACGAAGGGGGACAGCATTTGCCGCTGAAACCGCAGCAAGAAATGCTATTCGAACAGTAGCGGATCAAGGCATGCAACGAGCAGAAGTCATGATAAAAGGTCCCGGTCTCGGAAGAGATGCGGCATTAAGAGCTATTCGTAGAAGTGGTATACTATTAAATTTTATACGAGATGTAACTCCTATGCCACATAATGGATGTAGGTCTCCGAAAAAAAGACGTGTGTAAAACTAAAAATAAACATGGAAGAGATTTCAAGAGAAATAAACAATTCAAGGGTTTGATCAAAATTAAATATTATTATGGTTCGAGAGAAAGTAAGAGTATCTACTCGGACACTACAGTGGAAGTGTGTTGAATCAAGAGTAGACAGTAAGCGTCTTTATTATGGACGTTTTATTCTGTCTCCACTTATGAAAGGCCAAGCCGATACAATAGGCATTGCAATGCGAAGAGTTTTGCTCGGAGAAATAGAGGGAACATGTATCACACGTGCAAAATC